ATCTCAAATCAACTTATTGGTCTTATGATATATCTCAGTATCGAGGATGATACCAAAGATCTGTATTTGTTTATAAACTCTCCTGGCGGATGGGTAATACCGGGGGTCGCTCTTTATGATACTATGCAATTTGTGCAACCAGATGTACATACAATATGCATGGGATCAGCCGCTTCAATGGGATCTTTTATCCTGGTAGGAGGAGAAATTACCAAACGTCTAGCATTCCCTCACGCTTGGCGCCAATGAGGCTTTTATTTGAGAGAAAAAAGAAGACTATGCCTTCGCCATATGAAATATGAATATTAAGTAATAATAGCATGGCACTTTGAATTCGATATAAGAAATTCTGTTTTCAAAACATTAGATTATGTATCGAGAGAGTAATATGAGAAAAAGGTATTTCCTATTTTATTATCGGAAGTCCAGTTCAGCGTCACAAACTTTTTTTCACACCAGAGGTCTCTTAACAATATTTATAGTATAGAGCGAAAAAAAAAAAAAAAGATTCTTTTTTCCTTACTTTATTTGATCAAAAAAGCAACTTTGGGATTGCTGAATGACAGACAAATCACAGACAAAAAAATATAATAAATATATAAAGCAACGGAGCCATCATAGTATTTTTGAATTCCTCCGAAAGGAAGGGTGGTAAGTTGATCATTTACCGATCGGGGTCTAATCGATCCTATTTTGAAGGTAAGGGTCAATTTTATTGTAGAGCCGTATGCAATGCATAATGCCCGTACGGTTGTTCGATTCTATCTTTTTTCTTGTTATTCTTTTATCTTTCTTTTATCTTCCCCTCATCGTGCGAAATAGAGAAACTTTTTATTATCTTATATCATCAGGGTAATGATCCATCAACCTGCTGGTTCTTTTTCTGAAGTAGCAACGGGAGAATTCATCCTGGAAGTGGGAGAACTGCTGAAACTACGTGAAACCCTGACAAGGGTTTATGTACAAAGAACGGGCAAACCTTTATGGGTTGTATCCGAAGACATGGAAAGAGATGTTTTTATGTCAGCAACAGAAGCCCAAGCTTATGGAATTGTTGATCTTGTAGCGGTTGAATGAGAATAGCCTTTATTTCAATTTCACGTCAAGTCGTGATTTAAAATTCACCCTGCCGAGTTTAATATTCTATGATTTTTATTTACTATTGTAATTCATAATCATCCGGTTAGGATCGATCTAAACCAGTCCATTATGTATATGATTCAACATGCCAACGATTAAACAACTTATTAGAAATACAAGACAGCCAATTAGAAATGTCACAAAATCCCCCGCGCTTCGGGGATGCCCTCAGCGTCGAGGAACATGTACTAGGGTGTATGTGCGACTCGTTCAGATCATGAACTAGAACAAAGGAAAGAGGACAATGTTCAAATATCAATGATCAAATAGGATAGAACGGAAAAACGAACTACATTTACTATCTAAAAATAAGAAAATGGATCATATCCCTTTTATTGTGTATGAAATTTATGGTTTCTATTGGTGTAAAACCACTCACCTCAATTCAAGATGAGAAGCAATTCTCCATTGGTAGCAAATGGTTATCCATTAAGCGGAGGAAATCTTAGTTAACCTAGACGCCTCTTGCAAGAACGGACTAACAGGGTCAGCTACCCAGCCAACTTTCATAATTAAATACCGTTACTGTATAGGTAGAGCTCGTTGTGAAAGACCTATTACTGGATAATTCATGGGTAGAGCCGAAGAATGTGAACTATACAAGTTAGCAATAACATTGATTAAATGAAGTAAAGGCTCCGGTGTATAGAGAAGACCTCACCGTTTAAGAAGTAACCATAGAAACGATGGAATCCACTATTTCTTTATCATTGCTATTTTTTAAGTACAATTTCGTATTTCGAGGTGAAATGCCTAGAAAAAATAAAAAATCGTGGTTGGGAAGGTTATAGTAGCCAAAGCCATTGGAATTTTTAGTTTATACATTGGAAAAATCCGTTTTGTTATTAATATACTAGGAAAGGGGCAAAAGAATAACTGAAAGAAAGGAAATCTATTAGTTATTCGTTAAAGTTTCATTTATTCAATGACCAGAATTAGACGGGGATATATCGCTCGGAGACGTAGAACAAAAATTCGTTTATTTGCATCAAGCTTTCGGGGGGCTCATTCAAGACTTACTCGAACTATTACTCAACAAAAAATAAGAGCTTTGGTTTCGGCTCATCGGGATAGGGATAGGAAAAAAATAAATTTTCGTCGTTTGTGGATCACTCGAATAAATGCAGCAATTCGTGAAAGGGGGGTATGCTATAGTTATAGTAGATTAATAAATGATCTGTACAAGAGACAGTTGCTTCTTAATCGTAAAATACTTGCACAAATAGCTATATCAAATAGGAATTGTCTTTATATGATTTCCAATGAGATCATAAAAGAAGTGAGTTGGAAGGAATCCACCGGTTAAACGGAGTTGCCCGGAGAATGAACTCCGGGAAGGTCGAATAAAAATGAATAGAAT